TTGGGATTGGAGAGCAGGTACTACTATTTCGGATTGATGCATTTCAGTTAAAAGACCCGAAGTAGCAAAGCCTTGGGTAAAAATAGTACTTGGCGCGGTTATTGTGCTTAAATAATTTTTATGTTTTTTAAAATACGGAACCATATGAATAACGGAGAAACTCCATGAAAGAAAAATTAATGATTCATATAAATCACTTAACGGGAAATGTCCCGAATAAATCCAACGAGTGACTAATAAGCCTGTTATACATAAAAAAGTAGCTATCATGCCTTTTTCTGACGAATCATATAGTCCTACGATTTCATCGACCGATAAGCTTATCAAAAAAATAGTAATTACTATTGAAATGATCGAAAAGGATATATGAGTTAATATATGTTCTAAGGTGGAAAATATCATAAATTTATTTTTATTAAAATGAAAAAGTGGGGTAAACCAATTCTACGGAATTGAAATCAGGAATTGAATTTATTATAGGACTTATTCCATTTGTTTTAGAAGATGCCATGCCGCCACTCGGACTCGAACCGAGATGCTCTAGCACTGCTTCCTAAGAGCAGCGTGTCTACCGATTTCACCATAGCGGCGTACTCGAAATAATAATAATCTATTATTATTTAATCGTCGAGATTGAAGGAGTCAATTCAATATTTTTTTTTTCATTTTCATTCAAAGTGATGAGAAAAAACTCGTTTCGTTTCAATATGGATTGAAGCGTTCCCCATAAAAATCTTTATTATCATTTCATTTTTTAATTTTAAAATTCATTTCTCATTTATCTGATTTTATAAATCGAAGATGCACTTTTTTTATCAATGAACAAAAAAAGTCTTTTTATGGATCACAGTACAGTGTGACATTCAAAATTTTTTTATTTAACTATTTGTAGAGCTTTATATTAACCCTTAGGCCTTAGGTTGGTTTTTCGTCATGTAAAGAATTTTATTTAGGATTTCGAAAACTAATTCGATATTGGACTGAACTGAACATTTTGTCTAAGAAAAAACTTTTTTTGTAATTTTATTATTTATTATGATGATATGACAGATAATTGTACCGATGAGGAAAATAAGAATCCCCACCGGATAAAACATATTCAAAAAAAAGTGAAACCTTGTATCTTTTTTTTTTTTAAAAAAAAAAAAAAAAGTACCATTTTCAGATTAAGATTAGTTAATCTAGTGTTTGACTATTTAATTGTCGTACAAAAAAACTTTTTGAATTCCCGGTAGAAAGAGACTTCGCTAAGGAAAAAGCTTTCAACGCTGCCCGATATACCTTCTTTTTCCAAATGTTTTTACGAATACGTTTTTTTGATATAGAAGTACTTTTTTTTGGAACTGCCATTAAAAATTTGAAAAAAAGTTATTCATTTCTCTAGTTGAATGTGAAAGACATCTATTGGTCAAACAATTCCATTTTTTCTTTTTTTTATATCTCTGTCTATTTTCGTCGTGCTATATTTATACATGTAACAAAATACACCGAAAAGTTCAAAAAAAACCAATCCTTACCTAACAAATTCCAAATTACTGAAATTACTTTAGTTTTTTATTAGTTGGTCAAACTCAAAAGAAAAGAACGAGTACACATTTTTTGGATTTAAAAATTTGAATTAAACTAGTAGTTAATCAAAGAATACATGATTTTCTAAAAGTTGTCTTAGTAATTTCGTCTTTTCTTTTAATTCTATTTCTTCTCCCTGGTATTGAAAGAAAAGTGTGGGATATTCTAGCGTTTTCTACAAAGAAAAAAAATATCTTTTATTCGAATGGAGTATAATCAGTTCTATCATGAATTAGTTAATGATTATGAATAAACGAACTAATAAAAAAAACGAGTTCTTTTTTTTATTGCGCCCGTTTTGGTATGGACCATCCTATTATTTCTATCAAAATAAAGTAATGTATTAACTACTCGATTTTGGTGTAATTATTTGCTCTATGCATATAAATTATCCTAATACGTAATACGTAATAATAATTGAATTTTTTTCTTCATTTTCATAAAAATTTTACTTAATATTCAATATTAATAAAATGAATTATTGTCTTATTTCATTTTAAATATAAATAGTAACTTGATCATATTCATATCATTTGACCAATTCTAACTTCTTGATTTGAATATTTGAAATATTGGTTAAAGAAGAAAGATTCAGAATAATTAGGAATAGAAAATTCTATTTAAGTATTCCATATCTTGATTTTTTATTGAACCTATAAAAAGATATAAGAGCCGGTGAATTATAAAGAATTAATTAAAAATAAAAAGGTTTTTTTATGGAATATACATATCAATATTCATGGATTATCCCCTTCATTCCACTTCCAGTTCCTATGTTAATAGGAGTGGGACTTCTACTTTTTCCAACGGCAACAAAAAATCTTCGCCGTATGTGGGCTTTTCCTAGTATTTTCTTGTTAAGTATAGTTATGATACTTTCGGTCTATCTATCTATTCAGCAAATAAATAGAAGTTTTATCTATCAATATGTATGGTCTTGGACCATTAATAATGATTTTTCTTTAGAGTTCGGTCACTTAATAGATCCACTTACTTCTATTATGTTAATATTAATTACTACTGTTGGAATTTTGGTTCTTTTTTATAGTGACAATTATATGTCTCATGATCAAGGATATTTGAGATTTTTTGCTTATATGAGTTTTTTCAATACTTCCATGTTGGGATTAGTTACTAGTTCGAATTTGATACAAATTTATATTTTTTGGGAATTAGTTGGAATGTGTTCTTACCTATTAATAGGTTTTTGGTTCACACGACCTAGTGCGGCGACTGCTTGTCAAAAAGCGTTTGTAACGAATCGTGTAGGCGATTTTGGTTTATTATTAGGAATTTTAGGTCTTTATTGGATAACCGGTAGTTTTGAATTTCGGGATTTGTTCCAAATATTGAATAACTTGATTTATAATAATGAGGTTCCTTTTTTATTTCTTACTTTGTGTGCCTTTCTTTTATTTGCAGGTGCAGTTGCGAAATCGGCACAATTTCCCCTTCATGTATGGTTACCTGATGCCATGGAAGGCCCTACTCCCATTTCGGCTCTTATACATGCCGCTACTATGGTAGCAGCGGGCATTTTTCTTGTAGCTCGACTTCTTCCTCTTTTTATAATCATACCTTACATAATGAATTTAATATCTTTAATAGGTATAATAACAGTATTATTAGGAGCTACTTTAGCTCTTGCTCAAAAAGATATTAAAAGAGGTTTAGCTTATTCTACAATGTCTCAATTGGGTTATATGATGTTGGCTCTAGGTATGGGGTCTTATCGAGCCGCTTTATTTCATTTGATTACTCATGCTTATTCAAAAGCATTGTTGTTTTTAGGATCCGGATCAATTATTCATTCAATGGAAGCTATTGTTGGATATTCTCCAGATAAAAGTCAGAATATGGTTCTTATGGGAGGTTTAAAAAAGCATGTACCAATTACAAAAACTGCTTTTTTAGTAGGTACACTTTCTCTTTGTGGTATTCCCCCCCTTGCTTGTTTTTGGTCCAAAGATGAAATTCTTAATGATAGTTGGTTGTATTCACCTATTTTCGCAATAATAGCTTGTTCCACAGCAGGATTAACCGCATTTTATATGTTTCGAATCTATTTACTTACTTTTGAGGGACATTTCAATGTTCATTTTCAAAATTACAATGGTCAAAAAAGTAGTTCCTGCTATTCAATATCTCTATGGGGAAAAGAAGTGCCAAAAACGATTAAAAATCATTTTTGTTTATTAAGTTTATTAACAATGAATAATAATGAAAGGGCTTCTTTTTTTTCGAATAAGACATATCAAATTGATGGTAATGGAAAAAACAGGATACACCCTTTTATTACTATTACTCATTTTTTCACTAAAAATACTTTCTCTTATCCTCATGAATCGGACAATACCATGTTATTTTCTATCGTTATATTAGTGATATTTACTTTGTTTGTTGGGGTCGTAGGAATTCCCTTTGCTTTTAATCAAGAAGAAATTCATTTGGATATATTATCTAAATTGTTAAATCCGTCTATAAACCTTTTACATCCGAATTCAAATAATTCGGTGGATTGGTATGAATTTGTGACAAATGCAAGTTTTTCTGTCAGTATAGCTTTTTTCGGAATATTTATAGCGTCTTTTTTATATAAGCCTATTTATTCATCTTTACAAAATTTGAACTTACTAAATTCGTTTTCTAAAAGAGGTCCTAATAGAATTTTAGGGGACAGAATAAGAAATGGGATATATGATTGGTCATATAATCGTGGTTACATAGATGCTTTTTATACAATATCCTTAACTCAGGGTATAAGAGGACTAGCTGAACTAATTCATTTTTTGGATAGACGAGTAATTGATGGAATTACGAATGGTTTCGGTCTTACAAGTTTCTTTTTCGGAGAAGGTATCAAATATGTAGGGGGCGGTCGCATCTCTTCTTATCTCTTATTGTATTTATTGTTTGTATTAGTTTTTTTATTAATTTATTCCTTTTTGTTTTTTTTTTTAATTTGAATTTTTTATAAGTTCTATTTTTTTTTTTTCAAACCATAAAAAAAATGGATCTTTTTTCAATTTAAATATTTCTAACTTCGAATTCTCTTTATTTTTATTCCTATCCATATAAGAAGTTTTATAAACTTGGCTATCTTTATAGAATGTCTCTTGAAAGTTGAATTCATCCCTTGTTTTTTCCTTTTCATTCACTCGGATCTCTTCCCTTTCATCGATTTTGTCCGGATCCTCCTTTTCTTCCGAAAAAAGAGAAGGATCTTCTTCGGTGGATCCCTCTTGTTCCTGTTTAGTCCCCTTCGTTTCGAAAGTTGTTTCTATTTCTACATCTGTTTCTTCCTCGCCTTCCCCCCTTTCTTCCGTTTCTGAGGTTTCTTTGAATTTTTTAGTAACAATGGGTGACGGTATTCTGCCTAAATAGTAAACACAGGTAATAAATAAGAGAATACTAAAGATTCGAGCCATAGA